TTAATTTAATTATATGTAATGATCAATGAATTTGGTTGAATTCTATATCTACACGCGTAAAAATCCTAGCAAGAATATAATCTATTCTATAAAGATTTTATATATAAAATTGTCCTGGAATTGACCAAGACCCAATACTAATATTATTCTTTATTAGTGTAGAATGTAAATATAGATGGGGCGTGGCCAAGTGGTAAGGCAACGGGTTTTGGTCCCGGTATTCGGAGGTTCGAATCCTTTCGTCCCAGGTATATACATTGTATAAAAGTATCTTTTGAAAATAACGTTATGTTTAAATGCCTAATATTGGATAGAATGTCATTCTTGTTTCTTTTATAATTTATAATGATTCTTTTATGAATCATATCTTTGTTTTTCACAACATACAGGTAGTACTAAATATATTTGTTTGTGATCAAGATATGATGGTAACATAGGTTACACCCTAGTTGAATTCAACTAATTAAAAAATAAAATAAAGTATGGCGGATTTTTCATCATATGTTCATTCCCTTCATATTGAAGGGGTTTAGCTACTTAATTTGAAGAAAAACCTTACGTCTCATATCTTTTTGAATTTTCAACGATACATTTTATTTTGAATCACAATAAGAAAGAGCCCTTCTTTCCTATATCTTATTCTTTATCCATTCAAATTAAACTTAAATGGGGTAGCCAAAATTTATTAGGATCTCTTTATTCTAAACAAGAGGAAGGTTCAATTAATGGGATTAATGGGATTAAGTCTCTTAAGACAAGACTGGGTTTGGGCAAACTAAAAAATTACGAGCAAGCGCCCAATCAGGACTTGTTTGTCTTTGTCCCTAGAGAGTATCCTTTCCCCAAAGGGGATCCTTTTTTTGTTCTGATTCAGCATTCCCAGAGAGTCGTGGGGTAGATAGTTCTTAATTAGTAACAGTAACAGGAGGTCTTCATTTAAATATCTGTATATCTGTGTATGTCCGAATCTCATTAACAACGAATCAAGTTACATATGTAACGGATCCATAACAAAGACTGTAGTTCAGTATATCTGATAGGTATGAAAAAACCCTATTCGTTCATCTTATTAATAAAATTCAAATTGAAAGAACAAGTACCTAAATCTTCTCTTAGATCGGTCTTTTTTATCTATCTCACATAAAAATGGGGTTTTTGTTCAATTCACTTATCTGCTTTAAATCGTCGATGGTTCAATTCGAAAAGAAAAGATATTTTTTTTATGATAATCAAATTTTTAGTCTTTACTGTAAAACTTTATTCAAATAATGATATCGAAATAGTAAACTTTTTCGATTATAAAAATTTTTACTGATTGCTTTTGAGTTGAATCTTTGGTATTCAAAAAAATAGGAAATGGGTCATATTGAGTCACTTTAAAATGCAGAGTAAAAAAGAATTCATTTATTCATATTCGTATTCTTTCTATATTTCTATTAGTTTTTTTAATAAAAAGTAAAGTGTTGCATTCATACAATAACATACAATAATAGGTGGGGTCTTGCTAAGATTGCTTCAAAAAAAATTTACCATCTTTGTATAGAAGAAAAAAGGGTATAGATTAAAATGTTTATGTATCGACGGAACCAATGACTATTCATGATTCCATAATTGAATCAATTCCATATGGGTTCCAAATTAGAGGAATGTTTTGTTATGGTAAAACTTCGTTTGAAACGCTGTGGTAGAAAGCAACGTGCGACTTGAAGGACACGATCCGGTGTGGATTTTTATTCTTACATCCGCCATCTTTTCTATGAATGAAGGTGCTCTTGACCCGGCATCTGTTCTGTTTTCACTAGAATCCTTATTTTTGTTAGGTTGTAATGAAAAATATAGTACATGATGGAGCCCGGGTAGAAACTATGGATTCATCTTTCAGGGGGCAATAATCTAGGGTTAATACCAATCAATAGGTTGGAACAACTTCGTAAGTATATCAATATATAAATCGAAAGGATCCGATTCAGTCAAGTTTTTAATTCAAAAGTAAAATTTGTTGGAATTGAGAAAAGTCTTTCGATTCAAAGTGTATCGCACGGGAATCGAGCGTTTATATGATTCTTTGATAGAAAGAAATCACAAAAGGGGTATGTTGCTGCCATTTTGTAAGGATTAAGAAGCACCGAAGTAATGTCTAAACCCACTGATTTAAAACAAAGAAAAAAGGATCCCAGAACAAGGAAACGCCGTTTTTTCAATTGTCTCAATAATTGTATTGTATAATATATAATATAAAGATAAAGATTAAATGAGACAAACAAGAGGGGGTTAAAGACCATTCAAAAAATGAAATAAATTGCCTAAAGATTTTTTTCTTTTAAGCTATTTGAGAATTATCCAACTTGAGTTATGGGTACAAATTATTTTTTCTCGAGCCGTACGAGGAGAAAACTTCCTATACGTTTCTAGGGGGGGTCTTGTTCATTTACTTAGATCTATCCCAATGAGCCGTCTATCGAATCGTTGCAATTGATGTTCGATCCCGAAGAGAAGGAAGAGATCTTCGGAACGTAGGTTTTTATGATCCGATAAAGAATCAAAGTTATTTAAACGTTCCTGCTATTCTATATTTCCTTGAAAAGGGCGCTCAGCCCACAGGAACTGTTCGGGATCTTTTAAAAAAGGCGGAGGTTTTTAATTAGCTTGTTCCTAATCAAACAAAATTTAATTAAGGAAATAAAGAAATAGAAAGGGGTAGTAATTCTTATATAAATTATAAATTTTTGTATTTATATATATATTTTTTTTTTCTTTTTGGATTCTACTCATACCTATTTTTCATTGCTTCTATAAAATCTCATGTTCTAGAACGACAAAACCCGAGTTGCTTGATCCTAGAAATATAAAATTATGGGAGTTCCTTCAATTGGTCGGTTTTCGTTGGAACTCTACTAATAAGTAATAACCAAGGAATCCTCCTTTTTTATTCTAGTTACTTATTATTGATTGAATAAAATAAATCAATATAAATCTGATATTTTTTTGACTTGTTCCTTCTTTATTCCTTTATCTAAATTTTTTTCAGCTATATAGTGCCAATCCAACACAAGCCTTTTGTATTGAAATAAATGTAATTTTTTTTGTTTTCCATTGTATTCTTTTCTCAACATTTATATTGACAACAGTGTATCGAACAAATATAATTCATCGTGATAAGTAGATAAATTTATTTCTGTCCGAGAGGTTTGATTTTTACCTTATAACCTTACTAGTTCATTATCTAATGGATTATTATTCAAATGATGGGATTCCTTGGATTCTCTTTAATAGAATAGAATTTGAACTAAGATATAATAAGAATAGGGGTTTTGATTGAAAAGTCGATAACATAAGAACTAAGAGGTGGTCTATAAATTTTGACATTTATCTATCTTTTTCTTTTTTGATTGTATCTACATAAACTTTTTCTATTCGGGTTGCTAACTCAACGGTAGAGTACTCGGCTTTTAAGTGCGGCTAGGATCTTTTACACATTTGGATGAAGCGAGGGATTCGTCCATACCATCGGCAAAGTTTGGAAGACCACGACTGATCCTGAAAGGGAATGAATGGAAAAAATAGCATGTCGGATCAACGAAGATTTCTGAGGAATATTTCATTCTTTCCGAATCGGTACAAACCCTTGTGTTCTTTTTTGAAACGGAACAAAATGAATTCAATTTCAAGTTGGGTCGGATGAATAAATGGATAGAGATAGAGCCCTAATGGCTTCAATTTATTGATTATAGGGAAAAAAGCAACGAGCTTCTGTTCTTAATTTGAATGATTACCCGATCTAATTAGACGTTAAAAATGTATTAGTGCCTGATACGGGAAGAGATTATCCCATGAACGGATTCTTTATTTTTTAATGAATCCTAACTATTGACATTTTCCATTATGGAATAGAAATATGTGTGTAGAAGAAAAAGTATATTGATAAAAAATTTCCAAAATCAAAAGAGCGATTAGGTTGAAAAAATAAAGGATTTCTAAGTATTTTGTTATCCTTTACGAACATAAATTATTAGTTTAAATGGAAAAGAGAGGATAGAGAATCCGTTGATAAGTTTACCTGTATCCGAGGTATCTATTCGTTTATTACTAGAATACCTCGTTTTGACTGTATCGCACTATGTTTCATTGATAACCCCCAAAATCTTCTACCTCTAGTTCAACTAGAATTTCAAATGGAGGAATTCCAAAGATATTTAAAGCTAAATAGATCTCAACAACACTACTTCTTATATCCACTTATCTTTCAGGAGTATATTTATGCACTTGCGCATGATCATGGTTTAAATAGAAATAGATCCATTTTTTTGGAAAATGCAGGTTATAATAAATTCAGCTTACTAATTGTGAAACGTGCAATTGAGCGAATGTATCAGTATGAACAGAAGCATTTGATTCTTTTTGCTAATGATTTTAACCAAAATATATTTTTTGGACGCAACAAGAATTTTTATTTTCAAATGATATCAGAAGGATTTGCAGTCATTGTAGAAATTCCGTTTTATCTCCGATTATTATCTTCGCTAGAAAGGAAAGGAATTAAATCTCATAATTTACGATCAATTCATTCAATATTCCCTTTTTTAGAGGACAATTTTTCACATTTAATTTATATATTAGAGATACTAATACCCTACCCAGCCCATCTGGAAATATTGATTCAAACTCTGCGCTACTGGATAAAAGACGCTTCCTCTTTACATTTATTACGATTCTTTCTCCATGAGTATCGTAGTTGGAATACTCCAAATAAAGCCAGTTCTTTTTTTTCAAAAAGAAATCAAAGGTTTTTCTTCGTCCTATATAATTCTCATCTATGTGAATACGAATCCATCTTCGTCTTTCTTCGTAACCAATCTTCTCATTTATGTTCAACGTCTTCTGGAACCCTTATTGAACGAATATATTTCTATGGAAAACTAGAACATCTTGTACTTGTAGAAGCTTTTGCTAAGGCCTTTCAGGCCAATCTATGGTTGTTTAAGGATCCTTTCATGCATTAT